CAAAGAATCAAGTCACTCGAAGCTCTGCCCTTTGCTTTGCCCCGTGCTGTCTCCCTCCAGTTGCTCAGTGAAAAACGTTGCAGTCTATTGCCCTTCCCGTTCTCATCAAAGAAAAGACTACCATACACGTCCTTTGCCGGCAAGCTACCCTCGTCCGTCATTTCTATCCGCCCGCGCGCGAGATCAGATCGACTACTCTAGTACCATCATGCCGAAGGTCTTTTCTTCAAGAGGACGGAGCCTGACTACACGTAATTCAATAAGGAGCGCTCCTACTCAGGTTTCATGTAGGCTTGTAGTGATAGGGGCCCATTGCAAAGTCAGGTGTAGTGTGGTCAGGTTCTTCCTTACCTTATAGGGCTGAGGGCTGAGCCGTATCTTGCTTCTTCAGAATCAGGCAAGGCCCTGCACCCGCACCGCTTCATTCAATTGCTCTGTCATAAAGAAAGGGAAGGAAATCTTTGTTTGTGATCCATCTGCGCAAGGTTTCTCCGGGTCCCGTGGTTGCCTCAGAACCATTCACTGCAACGTTTTATTATCATGCCACAAAATGCAACTGTCCGTTTTATTTTTCCGATTGAGCAACCACTTTCTCTCTTTCTCGTACGAGGCTTCAGGATAGAGCAATCGCTCCTATTCATTTCATTCCGAAATGGAGAGGCACTAGCTACCGGAGAACCGGGCCGGGGAAGTTTTGGTTTTCCGGCAAAGCAGGAAAGGAATGAATTTGCCCTTTCAGCCGGAGAGAGAACAGCGAGGCGCTGTCAAGCGGACCGATCCGGGATTCGGAATGAATGCAGTTTCGGGGAAACTACAGAATTCTGCGCTGCGCCCACTCGACTGACAAGGAGGAGAGGGGAGGGGAGGTTTGGAACCCTCTCCTCTCACGTAAGAGAACACTTCGAGACTTGTTCGAGACAGGGGCTTCACAAAGCCTAAACGTCGTATTTTTTTCTAAAAAAAGTATACTAACCCGAGACACTGTAAAAATCCAAACACAGAGTGCTTATGAGAGGAATGAATGCTTCGGTGAAGTAAGTAAGAATCTTACGTCAATCAATAAGGGGGAAATCACGACATCGGATCGGGAAGTGCTTTCTTTTCTATTGTACCCTCCCTGCTCGCTACGCGACTCTTGACGCGCAGCTCTCTCTGTGTAGTCGTAGCAGTCGGCATTAGTTAAGCGGTGGCTCCCCCCCGCCCAGAATGCCTCTTCCTACTGCCTCCTTCCCCGCGCTGGGGAACTGGAAGTTGCCTTTGTAAACGTCTTGTAGATTGACAAAGGCAACCTTTGGATTATTTCGTGACTTCTATGGATGAAGTCAGCTAAACTCCAACAGTCGTGACGAGCCTGACTACACGTAATTCAATGAGAAGCGCCTTGCGCGAGACGGCTTTTTGGCCGTATCTTGCAGGTTGACAAAGTCAACTCATAGGCACAAGGAGTTGACAAAGGGGAACAGCCCCCATTCGATTCCTTCCATTGTGGAATCTCAAAGAGAAGCGGCTGGATCCTGACGCTCTGCTCCCCGGAGAACCGGAAGAACGAAAGCATGACTGACTGAGATGTGCGTGCGGAGGGCCGAAAAAAAGAAAAGCAAGCAATATATAAAAAAAAGGAGAGTTAGGGGGAAGTCCTACGCTACCAATCCTATGTCCTGGGGCTACAAAACATCGAGGGACAAGGGATTTGTGAGAAAGGAAGTTAGACGTGCCGTATCGAGGCTCATTTGTTATGGAATCAACCGCAACGCTGGACCGCACCTCAAAAAACGCCTACCTGAACCAACCATAAACCCACCTGACTGGCGAGTGAAGGCGTAGCGGTCGGTCGGTTCTGAATGGATCGAACGAAAGAAATGCTCGGCTCGGAATTGCAAGGAAACGGAAGTGAAGTGGAAGTGCATACGAATAAAAGCATGCATAAAAGAGAACTTGGGTGGTGTGAGAGGTCGGAGATATGGAGACCAGCTACGTGATGTGTCGAAAGCGAGGAAAGAAAAGAATCCACAAGAGTCTGATTTTTTAGATGTTAACGGGCGGAGATTCAGAGGAAGGAAGGCAAGTTGGCCTCCGAATAGAATGGAATGGAGGGCCTAACGCCTAGTAAGACGGGGAAGGAGTGTTATGAAACGGAGGAAGAGGTGCTGGCTCATCGGGCTCAAGACCTCGACCGGACATCGATCTAAATTTGCCACCCGCCTGGAAGCGGGATTGAGAGTGAAAGGGACAATAATCGTGGTCCTCGCTTGGTAATGAGTAGCCACGAGATTTTGGAAGTGCTTGATGATTGAGCCCCCCCACCCTAGAGGTGGAGTAGGGCGCCCCTCCAGTGTTGCTGAAGAGGAAAAAAACCTCCAACGCAGCATTCAGGAATGGGATAAACGAACCTGTCTCGTCAATTCAAGCCGAGGTTGATTAGATAATGATTACAGGCCAATATATCGAGCGGTTCCTCTGAGGCAGAAGCTACGTTCCCTGATTGCGTTCCGGGCGAACG